AATCCCATTAGATAATAGAAAAAGAAATGAATTGAAAATTCGATTTGTTTGATGAGATCAAGAAAGAATCATAAATATATATAGAGAGAGAGTTAATATCTTTTTATTACTTAACTTATGGATGGATTTGATTCTTCAACAAAAGATTCGCAGCAAAGAGATATTTCATCTAGCAGGAAATCTCGATTTTTGAGTCCAAGAAATAGGATCAAACAAAGTGCGTGACATAGTAATGAATAGGGCTTGTATTTATTAAATGTGCGTAGATAGCTATCTATTTATACGTTTCTATAGATATGTTAGATATGTTTCCTCCTTCATTTTTATTGCGGGTGGATTCGAGACCGCACATACCGCACTATAGCTAAATTGTTATTTTCTAGTCAATTTGCTATTCAAGGAAAAATGGAAGCACGGCAATTTACTGAGAATTTGCTATCGGGATCATATCATATAGGGGGAAGATGGGCGATTAGCTATTTGTATAAGCATTTCTGCTCTGGGGTTTCCATCGACTTTTAGTTGCAAACAGAATGGAAATTGGTTTATTGAAAAGAATTAATACGGGTTAGTTTAGTTAACTATCAATATATCAATTTATATATTATTAGTATTAGATTATATATATATAATTAGATATATAATATTATATATATTATTATATAATAGAATAGGGATTCTAAAATAGGGATTAGGAATCTCAAATTTTCAATTCAAATACAAGAATCATTCATCAATTTCAAGTTACATTTCATAGTTAATGGTTCCAATTTGCTCCGAATTATGACTTTGGTGACGGAGAAATCACATTCAGTTTTTTTTCAATATCAAAAGGAAAAGTTTTTGGATATTTATGTTTTGAGATACTATCCATATAAACATATAACCAAAGGAATGGATCCAATACAAAAAACGATGGGTTTATTTCGGGCAAGGGATTAAAGAAAATGGGATTCAAAATGAAAAATCCAAGTGAAATAAAAAAGAAAGAAATTAAGTAATCCCACATCCCATCCAAAGAAAGAGAGACTATTCTCATCTATTTCGTAAGTAAGGTATTATTTTGGTTTGGCGACATGGCCGAGCGGTAAGGCGGGGGACTGCAAATCCTTTTTCCCCAGTTCAAATCCGGGTGTCGCCTGATCAACAAAAAGGAGAAAATCTTGTATTTGATTTGGCTGATATAACTCGATTAGTTTTTCTCCAGCAGAAGCAAACGTAGGAAAAGGCCTTTGGATACTTGCTTGATTCTAAACATCTGGAAGTTCCGTTTTCTAAACAGAAAGTGCTAGAAATGCTTGCCTTTAGGATTCTGGGGTAAGGGTAAGATTCCCCGAAAGATTCGAGTAGTGGAATGAAAAAAATTTCATATAAGGATTTCCTGATTCCATTCCACTACGTAATGGGGTGTTTCATTACTGGTTCTTGAATTCAATTCGATAGCCTGATGGAAAATTGACTTTTTTTGATAGATAAGATGCACTACACCTAGAAAAAATGCAAAAAGAAAGAATGAATTGAATTTCTTTTCAATAAACCAAAATCAAGAATGAATAAGTGATCCTCGGGTTGATCCCAGAGATAAATATTAGACAGTAATGATTAGATGAAACGGGAAACAGAGGGATGGAGTAGATCGTTATCTACTCCTGAATCTAAATTCATTTTTAGGGCTTTTCCCGAATTTTTTACCTAATACCTAACCTAACTAAAATAGATAAAATAAAAGACAAGAAAAGAAAGAATAGCTTTTCTACATCTTATCTTAAGATTCAGCGGATTCCCCCTGATATTTTCAAACGTGTGACTGCGTATTTTTTTATGCTTACCCCCTTACGATTCCACTAGAAAAAGAGTATCACTTGTTGGAAGCGGATTTATTGGAGCCTTTCATCAACGGCGTTAGGTCATAATCCCCTTTTTTTTGACTATGCGCCATTGATCCCACTATTATTAGTGAACACTAGTGGAATATCCTTCATAGAGACAGGAGACATAATTTACATGGATATAGTAAGTCTTGCTTGGGCTGCTTTAATGGTCGTCTTTACTTTTTCTCTGTCCCTCGTAGTATGGGGGCGAAGTGGACTCTAAAGGCACTACTAATTGATTGACGTGAAGAATCAAGCTGTATGGATTGTTTTATAGACACACTTTTTGATTTTAAAAAGCCCTTCTTTTTTTTTTGATGTATATATATTTTATGTATACATAAAATAGAAAGATATAAAGTATATAATATACAACTTCTTCCATTACAATAAGCATAATTGGGAGTATGCTAGCTAGTATGGTAGAAAGATGCTTTCTACCATACTATCGGATCTCGTATAATAGTATCCCGCTAATTCGCATTCCACTTACGACGCAAAATTCCAATTAATCCCTTTTGATTTCTTCGATTTCTTCAATAGGTGCCTCAAAAAAACAATCAAGTTTCATTCAACTTAATCACTTTGACTCACGGTTTTTACATATATTATAAGTAAAAAGGCAGTAGGAACTAGAATGAAGAGTGCAGTAGCAATAAATGCGAGAATATTGACTTCCATAATCTCAGTGTTTTTTATTTTTATTAGGCAATAATTCGGGATTTAATCCCATAGAGATGAGCAAATTTTCACCCCGAAAATTCAATGGGCTGAATTCAACCTCGATGATATTGAATCAGATCAATATCATGAATAAAATATCTGAGCTATCAAATCAATTCATCGTTTAAAATGGAATAGTATACCACAGGAAGATCTTTTTTTTAGCCATACCAAATTCAAAATCGGATTCATGATCCAATTCACATGATTCAATTCAATCGACTTCCTTTCTCTTTTGGATTCTTTTTTATTTTTTTTCTTATTTATTATTTGATTTCTCCTTCTTTCTTGTTTTTCTATAAATTAGACCCCATTCCTTGTAGATTCATCTGATGAATCTGATGAAGTAGTATTTGAATACTCTTTACGTTTCATTTCCGTTGGTTACAAACAAACCAACTCAAACAAACAATAGAAGCTAAATAAAAAAGAAGAAGGAGTTAACTACTTTTTTTAATGATCTAATTTGCGTGGAAAACAAATCAAACAAGTATCCTAAAAAAGTCCTAGTATTATTATACTACTACTAAGATATAAAAAAGATTGAATATTCTAGCAACGTTCACTATGTATAGTCTGTCTTCGACAGCACTTCTCTTAAAAAAAAATGCATTCTCTCTAAAAAGAGTTTGGATCCTTTTTTTCATGTTATTGGCTTTTATTTGATTGATTTTATTCCGTCGGGACTGACGGGGCTCGAACCCGCAGCTTCCGCCTTGACAGGGCGGTGCTCTAACCAATTGAACTACAATCCCCATGAAATCAAGCTATCGAGTATACATATATATATATTTATACTTGAATTGAAACTAAACGATTTCAATTTTGATTCGAATCTCGGTTTTATAAGGATCACCGAGGCCCGAGGGATATACTGATATATCGATACTTTATCGAGAGCGACACATAACATATTATTAGTTCAGTACTGTCCAAATGGAATGAAAACCCATCTTTATCGTTAAAAAAAAGTTTTTTCTTTATTCGGTTTTTATTATAGGTTATTATTATATATAAGATATAAGACTATTTTGAAAATCGTAAATTGAGATTAGAGTTCTTAGCAAAATAGGCATTTTTGCTAACCAAAAAATGGAACAGAGCAATTCAAGTGGTAAGGATATATCCGAAATTTTATTATTCGTTAATATCCGTCATTTTTGAAGAACAAAGAAAAAGTCTATATCATTTCATGGCGGATCAGGGAATTCTTGGGCCGAGCTGGATTTGAACCAGCGTAGACATATTGCCAACGAATTTACAGTCCGCCCCCATTAACCGCTCGGGCATCGACCCAGCAAGAAGCCATTCTAGGCTTAGTTAGAAGCCTAGATCAACTTCTTTTCGTAGTACCCTACCCCCAGGGGAAGTCGAATCCCCGCCGCCTCCTTGAAAGAGAGATGTCCTGAACCACTAGACGATGGGGGCATACTTGCCCAACCGCCATCATATTATACGATACGATGATTATCATATGATAAGTTTTTTTATATTGTCAATATAACGGAAGAGTCTGATTAGACTCGAAAGGTCTTTCCCTCTTTCATATAATTTCATAAAATTTTTTGATTCATGATTTTTTTCCTAAAAAATGCATTCTAATCGACATCTAGAAATAGGAAATTCTTGATTCGATACTATAGAGAATAGAGTTTTTTTTAATTCAAATAGAGTGTCTATATCTATATTTATTCATTATTCAATCTATATTTATTCTTCATTAATTCACAAAAAAAGAAAAAAATCAAGATAAATCTAAATAAATAGAAGTAATATGAAGTCAGGATCCTTCTTTCAATAAAATTTCAATTTTCTTATTTAAGAATAAGCAAGGAAATTAACAAACAATATGAAATTGGGAAGGCGTGGATCAAGACAAGAAGTTCTCAAAATTTTTTCTTACAGAATTTGTTTGATTCGGCGGACAAGTTGCACCTTTTTATCATATGATTCGATCAAATATCTTTCATATTTGTTCATTTTGAAGATCATATCAATCAAATTAATTATTGATTTATTAGAATATATATTTAATAGAATAGAAATAGAGAAGTCAATTTCAGTCTTGAAACAATTCATTCCAGTTTTATTTCTCAACCCGTATGTTCAACCTATACCCTAGAATAATATCTAAATAAATCCAATTTTTCGTTCTGGAATCAACCATATCCATTCTGAGTCTATTGCTGAGTCTAATGCATATTTACATAATAATAGATTTTATAGATCTAATCTATATATTATTTTATATATATGACATGGAATCTTTATTTAGTATGTAATATTAATGAAATGGAATATATAATCTATATATATAAATTATACAACATATCTCTATAGAATAGATATATCTTGTATGCATATTAATAATTGATTCATGAATTGAGCCAAAGGAGCCCCTTTAAC